CCATAGAACTCAACGGTTACACCTACTTGTTCAACACTATACTTGGATTCTGCTCTTCTAAAAGGAACATCAGCTCTAACAATTCCGTCTCCGTCTACCAAAACGACAGGAAATGTTTCAAAAAAAGTAGGCATGCGACGTACAAAAAGTTCACGACCTTCTTTATCTCTAAAGATAGGGTGCCCTAACCATCCAACCGCTATTCCATCCCCGTTATCCATTGAGCCTGCCCTGAATAATCCTCCTTTTGCCGGATTATTGCCGATATAATCATAAAAAGCTAATTTTTCAGGAATTTTAGACCAGGCTTCTGATAAATTTTGATTTTCTGCTAGCCCGGCACTAACTCGTCGATATATCTCTTGCTGGAAGTAACCCTGATCCCATTGATAACGAGTGGGACCAAATAATTCGATGGGGGTAGTTGCTGAACCATACCACATAGTTCCAGCAACAACAAAAGCTGCAAAAAAGACAGCCGCGATACTACTGGAGAGTACGGTTTCAATATTTCCCATACGTAATCCTTTGTATAGACGTTGCGGCGGTCGAACGCTAAGATGGAATAGACCCGCTAATATGCCCAATGTACCTGCTGCAATATGATGAGACGCTATTCCTCCCGGAACAAAAGGATCAAAACCTTCCACGCCCCACGACGGATTTACAGGTTGTACTTTTCCCGTTAGTCCATAAGGATCAGACACCCATATTCCAGGACCGTAGAGACCTGTTACATGAAATGCACCAAAACCAAAGCAAGCCACCCCGGAGAGAAATAAATGAATTCCAAAGATCTTGGGCAAATCCAAAGAGGGTTTTCCTGTACGTTCATCAGAAAAGATTTCTAGATCCCAATAGACCCAATGCCAGATAGCTGCCAAAAAGCATAAGCCAGAAAACACAATATGTGCCCCAGCTACACCTTCGTAACTCCAAATCCCCGGATTCGTTACAGTCCCTCCTGTAATACTCCAACCTCCCCATGAATTGGTTATTCCTAAACGAGTCATGAAGGGTATAACGAACATACCCTGTCTCCACATTGGATCAAGAACAGGGTCAGAAGGATCAAAAACTGCTAATTCATACAGAGCCATCGAGCCCGCCCAACCAGCAACCAGAGCTGTATGCATTATATGAACGGAAAGCAACCGGCCAGGATCATTCAATACAACGGTATGAACACGATACCAAGGCAAACCCATGGAAAATACCCCTTTATCAAAGACAAATAGACACTACGCAACTTTATTGCATTGGAAAAGACTATCTCCCTTGTTCAGTGGATTATTTCCTAAGGGTTATTTATTCTATAATTCTATTCTGTTCGTAATAACAAAGAGAAGCAGATTTATTCTATACTCGATAAGTCCCAATACGCAATGGTGGAGTGATACCATTTTCTATGAGTAAATGCGCCCATCCTTTTTTATCATTAATTTATCATTAAAAGGACCTATTCGTAAAAATTTTCCTTTATTTATTTTGTCTTTTTTTCTGAATTTTGATAATCTATGATAGGATAAAGCCTATAAAGACAATAAAACCATATTGTTACGTTTCCACATCAAAGTGAAATTTAGTATTTAGTTCTTTTTTCTTTCAATTCATGCCTATTGGTGTTCCAAAAGTACCTTTCCGAAGTCCTGGCGAGGAAGATGCATCTTGGGTTGACGTATAGTGCGACTTGTCAGACATATTGGGTCATATGGGATTTCCCCATTCTCTCCCCCGATTGAGATACCCTCTGTTTCGCCCAAGAAAGATAAATTGAATTATCAAAAAATTGGAGCGTGAAGTGCAATTAGGTGCATTGTTTGGGGGAATTCATAGTACTATTATCAATTAGGATAATTTATGGTTGGCTTTGGTTGGACTAAAAAAATGAAGTATCCAGGCTCCGTTTAGAAAAAACCCAATCGGTAATATATCTATGATATATACGTGTATCATAAATGATCCCTATTTGTTATTTTTAAAGTCATAACAAAAAGAAATGGTGATGGGAAGATTTGTCCTATATGTGCAAATCAAAATCGGGCATATCTTTACCCGGAGTAGAGCATAAACCTAAAAATCTGAAATAGACCCATTCAAGAACAAGAAAATACCATCGTGATTTGGATTGAATCACGATGAAACAATACATCAAGGAGAAGTTAATTCGATAAGTTTATTGACTTTTTTCTATTATTATTATAAAGAAGAAATCAAAACTTGTCTTTATTGAAAAATCGAGGAAAAAGCCCTTTCGTTAAAAGTTAGAAAAAACGAGTATGAAAAAGAATAGGAAAAGAAAAAGAGGACGGGAATCTATACATTGATTCTTTTTTTTTTTCGTAATTTTTTTGAACCGTATGCATCAAAAGGTGCATGTACGGTTCCTAAGGGATACAATTTTACCCTACTCAACCGACTTTATCGAGAAAGATTACTTTTTTTAGGCCAAGAAGTTGATAGCGAGATCTCAAATCAACTTATTGGCCTTATGGTATATCTCAGTATCGAGGATGATACCAAAGATCTGTATTTGTTTATAAACTCTCCCGGCGGGTGGGTAATACCTGGAGTAGCCATTTATGATACTATGCAATTTGTGCGACCAGAAGTCCATACAATATGTATGGGATTGGCCGCGTCAATGGGATCTTTTATCCTGGTTGGAGGAGAAATTACCAAACGTCTAGCATTCCCTCACGCTTGGCGCCAATGAGGTTTTTTTTATTTGAGAGAAAAAAGAAAACTATGCCTTCGCCATATGAATATTAAGTAATAATAGCATGGCACTTCGAATTCGATATGAAAAAATTTTGTATTGTTTTTTTCAAAAGATTCAATTATGTATCGAGAGAGTAGTATGAGATAAAAGACATTTCCGATTTTTCTTATCTATCGGAAGTCCAATTCCGCGTCACAAACTTGTTTGTTTTCACTTTCACACCGAAGGGCTCTTAACGATATTTAAGTTATAAAAAAAAGAGTGCGAAAAAAAACCAAATTTTTCCTTTTTTCGTTGGATCAAAAAGAAACTTTGGGATTGCTGAATCAAAGGCAAAAAAAAAAGAATCTATTTTAAAATAGAAAGCAACGGAGCCATCATAGTATTTTTGAATTCCTCCGAAAGGAAGGGTGGCAATTTGACATTTACCCGTCTGGGGCCGATAGATTCTATTTTTATCTTTCTTGAATGGTAAAGGTCAATTTGATTGTAGAGCCGTATGCAATGCACAAAAGATGATGCCCGTACGGTTGTTCAATTCTATCTTTTTTTACTATTATTCTTTATCTTTCTTTTCTGTTCCTTTCATCACACCAGATAGAGAAACCTTCTATCATCAGGGTAATGATCCATCAACCTGCCAGTTCTTTTTATGAGGCACAAACGGGAGAATTTATCCTGGAAGCGGAAGAACTGCTGAAACTACGCGAAACCCTCACAAGGGTTTATGTACAAAGGACGGGGAAACCATTATGGGTTGTATCCGAAGACATGGAAAGAGACGTTTTTATGTCAGCAACAGAAGCCCAAGCTTATGGAATTGTTGATCTTGTAGCGGTTGAATGAAAAAAAAATGGATTTTGTGCAAATCCGCGATTTGATATTTTATCTCCGATTTACTATTAAATAAAAAAAATTCATAATCATCCGGTTAGGATCAATCTAAACCAGCCCATTATGTATATGCTTCAACATGCCAACTATTAAACAACTCATTAGAAATACAAGACAGCCCATTCGAAATGTCACGAAATCCCCCGCTCTTGGGGGATGTCCTCAGCGCCGAGGAACATGTACTAGGGTGTATGTGCGACTCGTTTAGATCATGAACTGGCACAAACAAAGCAAGAAAATCGCTTCCGGTATGAATGATCAGTCTGGTGAATAGGATAGATAGAATGGAAGGAGGAACTCCATTCATTATCTAAAAATAAGCAAATAAACCCCCTATTGTGTATAAATTGTGTATAAAGCTTATGGTTTCCGGTGGTGCAAATCCAATCACCTGAATTTAAGATGAGAAACAATTCTTCATTGGTAGCAAATGGTTATCCATTAAGCGAAGGAAAATCTTATTGAAATTCAAAAAACACAAAAATGAAGTTCTCACTCGGTCAAGAACGGACTACGAAGGTCAGCTACCCAGCTAACTTTCATAATTAAATACCGTTACTGTATAGGCGGGTCTAGTTGTGAAAGACCTGTTACTGGATAATTCATGGGTAGAGCCAAAAAGTGTGGTGTGAACTATACAAGTTACCAATAACATTGATGAAATATTAAATGAAGTTTAAAGGCTCCGGTGTATAGAGAAGACCTCGCCGTTTAAGAAGTAACCATAGAAACGATGAAACCCACTATTTCTTTATCCATTTAATTTATATTTCTTTATTTTTGACACCTAGCAAAAGCAAATTTATTATTTCTTTTATATTTCGCAGTAAATAAAATAACGAAAAAAGGAAAAAATCGTGGTCGGGAAGGTTATAGTAGCCAAGGCCATTGGAATTTTTATTTTATACATTGGAAAAATCCGTTTGGTTATTAATAGGCCAGGACGGGTAAAAGAATAACTGAAAGAAAAGAAATCAATTAGTTATTTGTCAAAATTTTATTTATTTAATGACCAGAATTAAACGCGGATATATAGCCCGGAGACGTAGAACAAAAATTCGTTTATTTGCATCAAGTTTTCGGGGGTCTCATTCAAGACTCACCCGAACTATTACTCAACAGAAAATAAGAGCTTTGGTTTCGGCTCATCGGGATAGGGATAAGCAAAAGAGAAATTTTCGTCGTTTGTGGATCACTCGGATAAACGCAGTAATTCGAGAAGGGGGAGTATCCTATAGTTATAGTAAATTAATACATAATCTATACAAGAGGCGGTTGCTTCTTAATCGTAAAATACTGGCCCAAATAGCTATATCAAATAGGAATTGTTTTTATATGATTTCCAACGAAATCAGAAAAGAAGTAGATGGGAAAGAATACACCG